AAAAGTTTTCTATTTTTAGAGTTCAATTTTTTAATAATTTTAATTCAATGTAGATACCTATCCAAAATAATATGAATGACTCACTATTAACTCGGTTTTTTGGCCATAATCATTATGTAGGAGAGGTGGCCGAGTGGTTCAAGGCGTAGCATTGGAACTGCTATGTAGACTTTTGTTTACCGAGGGTTCGAATCCCTCTCTTTCCGTACTCTTCACCTAATTCACCAATGTTACTGACTGCAATGCATCAAATAAGAATGTATACTCCAACAGTTAGACCTTTCTTTTCTTTGATATCGATTATGTATTCCTAATCCAAATGTACGAAAAATACTGGGCAAAATGGACAAGGAATGAAAATCCCCTACCGATCTATGATACATGAATGAGATCAAAATCCCCAGATCAAACCCCTTACCTTACTTACCCCGGGTCCCTTTACTTAAGCCAAAATGGAGAGGTCAAAATTGTCCGAACCCTTGTTATTTTAGTTGGGATTAAGTCTGACGAGAGTAATATTCTACAACTAGCAATTCATTTATTTTCAAACCAACCCATTTACTATCTATTATTTGATTGACGAATCCTTCATATTGGAATGGGTGAAGAGTCAAATGGTTTGGCAACTCCTCGCGGGGGGATGAATCAAGATAATTTTGAATCAGAGCCCTAGATTTTTGCTCATCCCTCACTGTAATAATATCTCGGGGTTTACAGCGATAACTTGGTATATCTACTATACGACCATTAACTAAAATATGTCTATGGTTAACTAATTGGCGGGCTTGAGGAATAGTCGAAGCCATACCCAATCGAAAAAGGATGTTATCCAAACGCATTTCAAGTAATTGTAGTAAAACCTGACCTGTTGATCCTTTGGCTTTTCCGGCGATACGAACGTATTTAAGTAATTGTTGTTCTGTAAGACCATAATGAAAGCGCAATTTTTGTTTTTCTTCTAAACGAATACGATATTGAGATTTTTTTCCGGGGCGCGATTGGTTTCTAAGATCGCTTCCGGCTCTAGGCTTTTTACTAGTTAGTCCCGGTAAAGCCCCCAGACGACGGATTTTTTTGAAACGAGGCCCTCTGTAACGTGACATAAAGACTCCTTATTTTTTATGAAATTTCATAAAACAAAATTAAAACTAAACTAAAATATGATAAATTAATCGAAATTTACTGAAGTATTGTATTACAAAGAATAATTAGAGGAATTGTATCAATATCCGGACCTTATTGTATATAAATAATTGTATTATATAAATAAAAAGAATTTAAAATAATAATAAAAAAAATTCAGGGTTCTTTTCTTGATTGATTTGTTCTACAGAGACCGAACTCCTCCAATCCCATTTTTATTCATAATTGGAAGTTCCTACGAGATGATAGGGTGACCCTTGGGAAAAGGGAAAGAAGTTTTTCGCTTTAATTTCACATTATCAATTATGTAAAAAATAAAAAATCAAACAAACGGAGAAAAGCCGGCTATCGGAATCGAACCGATGACCATCGCATTACAAATGCGATGCTCTAACCTCTGAGCTAAGCGGGCTCACATAACATAAATTGTACACGTATACTAATTTAGTAAACTACTGAGATATTAACTGTTCATTCTTAGCTATTTCATAAGAAATATGATATATAGAAAAATAGAAATATCAAAAATAAGGAAGAATAGAAAATAGAATTTTATAATTTCCAAACATATTGGATATTTGAATATTATAGAACATACCTATTAATATAGCGATATTATTAAATATCGCGATATAAAATTTTGATCTATTTCTCAAATATATGTTTATCAATAATAAATATCTTAATTAGCTTAATTAGATGGTAAGATTTTTTTTACTATTCTATGTTTACTATTTTTTATTACATAATTTTATTCTATTTCATATATATTTTATATTTAGAAATATATATATTTCATTTGAATTTAATTTGAAAATATATTTTAATATTTCATTTTAAATTTAAATAAAATCGAGTAATGTAATTAAGTTTAGAATCTTATTCTATTTCTATATTTATTGTATATTACAATCTTATAATATAATTATTTATTATATATAATTCGAAATAATTTCATATTTAATTAATAAAAAATTTTATTTTGAATTCTCTTCTAATTCTAAATTAACGGAATGGTTAGTTATAGCCATTTTATTAGTTTTAGTTATGGCTATTAATTTAATTTAAAATTAATAATACTCAAATCTTCCTTTTCGTTTTTTTGTTATGTTATAATGTTATAGAAGGCCTGCCCTAAGAATAACATGAAAGATAAAAGCGCAATCCAGATCATAATGAAACACTCCTCTGGTTTCATTCGGAAAGGTGAAAGCTAAGACGAAAAAAAAAAAAGAATCGACCGTTCAAGTATTTAAAATTGCACGCTAAAAACGGTAGAAATAGGGGCATATATAAGTATAATAAATATATATTATACTATAATATATATGTTTATGTTATGCGATCTATATTGAAT